AGAGGGCTGGAATCTACACATTGATTCTTTTTTTTTCGCAATTTTTGTTGAACCGTATGCATCAAAAGGTGCATGTACGGCTCTTAAGGGATACAAATTTTATCCTAATCAACCGACTTTATCGAGAAAGATTACTTTTTTTAGGCCAAGAGGTTGATAGCGAGATTTCGAATCAACTTATTGGTCTTATGGTATATCTCAGTATAGAGAATGATAACAAGGATCTGTATTTGTTTATAAACTCTCCTGGCGGATGGGTAATCCCCGGAGTAGCTATTTATGATACTATGCAATTTGTGCAACCCGATGTGCATACAATATGCATGGGATTAGCCGCTTCAATGGGATCTTTTATCCTGGTCGGCGGAGAGATTACCAAACGTCTAGCATTCCCTCACGCTTGGCGCCAATGAGTTTTTTAAGAACAAAAAAAAAGACTATGCCTTCGCCATATGAAATAGGAATATTAAGTAATAATAGCATGGCACTTCGAATTCGATATGAGAAATTTTTTTTTTTCAAAACATTAGATTATATATCGAAAGAGTAGTATGAAATTAGTATAAAATAAAGGGTATTCTCGATTTTTTCTTATTTATCGGTGACCATTACCATTTCAGCGTCACAAACTTTTTTGTTTTCACAACAGAAAACTTTTAACAATATTTATGTTATTGTTATAAAAGAGTACGAAAAAAAAAAAAAAGAAACTTTGGGATTGCTGAATCACAGACGAGAGAAATATATAAAAAGCAACGGAGCCATCATAGTATTTTTTAACTGCTCCGAAAGGAAGGATGGTAATTGGATCATTTCCCGATCTGAATCGGATAAACCCTATATCTATATTTTTTTCTCTTTCTTCGATGGAAATGGAAGGTAAAGTGAATTCCATTGTATAGCCGTATGCAATGTGCAAAGGATGCCTGTACGGTTGCTCAATTCTATCTTTCTTTTTTTATTATTCTTTATCTCTTCTCCTCACCTCATCATGCGAGATAGAGGAACCATTTGTTATATTATCAGGGTAATGATACATCAACCTGCGAGTTCTTTTTATGAGGCGCAAACGGGAGAATTTATCCTGGAAGCAGAAGAACTACTGAAACTGCGCGAAACCATCACAAGAGTTTATGTACAAAGAACGGGCAAACCCTTATGGGTTGTATCCGAAGATATGGAAAGGGATGTTTTTATGTCAGCAACAGAAGCCCAAGCTCATGGAATTGTTGATCTTGTAGCGATTGAATAAAAAAAAATAGCATTAAGTTGACGAAAATCGCCGATTTGAGATCTTATCTTCTTACTTATTAACGGGTTTACTAATATTCTATTCATCTATTAAATAGAGAAGTAATTCATAATCATCCGGTTAGGATCGATCTAAACCAGCCCATTTATTATGTATACGATTCAACATGCCAACTATTAAACAACTTATTAGAAACACAAGACAGCCAATCAGAAATGTTACGAAATCCCCCGCTCTTGGGGGATGTCCTCAGCGTCGAGGAACATGTACTAGGGTGTATGTGCGACTCGTTCAGATCACCATTGGGAGAAAAAAGGGAAATCCATTTTCCAGTATCAATGATCAGTACTAGTCAATAGTATAAAATGGAAGGAAGAAGGCCATTCACTATCTATATATCGAAAACTAAAAAAAAAGATCTATTCAATTCTCTTCTATTGTATATGAAATTTATGGTTTCCGATGAGAAAACATTCCTCATTGGTAACAAATAGTTATCCATTAAGCGGGGAAATCCTATTTTCAAAGCCGAAATCTTATGCCTATACTCTTGCAAAAACGGACTAAGAGGGTCAGCTACCCAGCCAATCTTCATAATTAAATACCGTTACTGTATAGGTAGATCTCGTTGTGAAAGACCTATTACTAGATAATTCATGGGTAGAGCCAAAGAATTTGAACTGTGCAAGTTGCTAATAGCATTGATTAAATGAAATAAGGGACTCCGGTGTATAGAGAGGACCTCACCGTTTAAGACATAACCATAGAAACGATGGAATCCACTATTTCGTTATTCATTTCTATTTATTACTTTTTTCTGTTTTTTGATACCTAGTATCAATACTCGTTTCGAGGTGAAATGCCTATAAAAAAAGACAAATTGTGGTTGGGAAGGTTATAGTAGCAAAAGCCATTGGAATTTGTATTTTATACATTGGAAGAATCCGTTTTGTTATTAATAAACTAGGAAAAGGGAAAAGAATAACTGAAAGAAAGGAAATCAATTAGTTATTCATGAAAGTTTCATTTATTCAATGACTAGAATTAGACGAGGATATATAGCTCGGAGACGTAGAACAAAAATTCGTTTATTTGCATCAAGCTTTCGGGGGGCTCGTTCAAGACTTACTCGAACAATTAGTCAACAGAAAATAAGATCTTTGGTTTCGTCTCATCGAGATAGAGATAGGAAAAAGAGAGATTTTCGTCGTTTGTGGATCACTCGGATAAATGCAGTAATTCGCGAGAATAGAGTATCCTATAGTTATAGTAGATTAATACACAATCTGTACAAGAGACAGTTGCTTCTTAATCGTAAAATACTTGCACAAATAGCTATATTAAATAGGAATTGTCTTTATATGATTTCTAATGAGATCATAAAATAAAAAAGGAAATTGTAAGGAATTCGTCAGAATATTTTAAATGGAGTTCGCTGGAGAATGAACTCCGGGAAGGTAGAGTAGAAATTAGTATGATAAAGAGAATATGATAAAGTCGCTCAAAATTAAATGAGCGAATATGTCCAATATCCAATAAAAAAAGATTTCTTCTTCTTCCCCAATTTCTTTTCTTACAATTTTTCGAACAAAATATCAATCTGTGTTTGAGTTCGGATTTGAATTTTAATTTGGGTTCAATTGAGGAGTAAAGTAAGTCTACTTTTTTTTATTTATTTAGGGTTCTAAGACCAGTAGCTCCGGAGGTCGACTCGCTTCTTTCAAATTGTTTCTCATTATTAAGAAAAGGTAACAAAGATAAAATACGAGCTTGTTTTATAGCAATAGTAATTAATCGTTGTTGTTTTAAGGTTAATCTATTTACCCGTCTAGATAATATTTTTCCTTGTTCACTAATAAATCGACTAATTAAACTTATGTTTCTATAATCAATTCGATCCCCCGATTGGATCGGGGGCAAACGCCTACGAAAAGATCGCTTGGATTTAAGAAAGAGTCGCTTGGATTTTTCCATGGTTTGTTTATTCCTTATCCCCAAAATCCTATTTCAATCTGATCCAAAAAGATTTTGAATTCAAAATATAGGATTTGGCTTTTTTTTTTAGTTAGTTAAATTATGTTAACTAGAATATATAGAATAATATGGTATATATAGAATATGTCCTTTTCGTGTTCTTTGTAAGAGTGACACACAGGCACTTGATTCGAGTTATTTCTTTATCTCCCCGTGAATCGTATGTTTGTAACAATAGGGACAGAATTTTCTCAATTCCAATCGACTAGGCGTATTGTGTCGATTCTTTTGAGTAATATATCTGGAAAGACCCCTTGATTCCTTATTAAGACCGTTTTGAACACAGTTGGTACATTCTAAAATAACCGTTACTCGGACATCTTTACCCTTGGCCATGAACCTCCTTTGTGTTTTTGATTCAACCAACTCTTCTACTTTCCGCGAAAAAAGAAATTAAAAAAATAAGAAGTAAAACAACAAACTAATATTTAGGTATATTTTGAATCGAATTTGATTCAATGTACAGTATTTCATTAAAAGATCTTGTATGATCTTCTTGCCCTAGACACATTTCTGTTCTCACAATATTATTTCTAAATGGAATTGGAGACTAAACCCGAATTTTGCCGAGGTTGAATCTACTTTTTTATTTCTCTTTCCTCCTTTCTTTATTATACTTCTACTTATTATATTGTATTGAATTCTATTTTATCTAAAAAAAAAAAAAAGAAAAGAGGGGGAGGGATTAGTCACAAATCTTTTGATTCTATCTCTAATCTTCTTCACCCCTTCCCATGTCAATAACTAGAATGAGAAAAAAGGGAATGTCAACGCATCCGGAAATAAACGATTGATCTCTATCAAAAGACCTGCTAAAGCCCCAAACCATAGAGTACTTAGTACCGGTGCCACGGAAAGATATGTTTTTAGATCTCGCATTTTAAATCCTCCTTCTTTATTCTTTTTATTTATTGTATTATTTATTGTAATGCCTAATGGTAATCCATATATGATCCGATATAATATAATTATGTAAGTAGTTAAGGACCGCTTGTATTTGTACACGGAATTCCTAATTCCAATTGAGATTTACAATGATTCGGTAGATAAGATTTTCCTTTTCTTAAAACCGAAAAAGACGTCCCTTCCGACTGAGCATTCCAAAAAAATATTCTTTTTTTTTAGTTATTTTTTACGATGGGTTTCAGATTCATGTGTATATAAGCCTTCTATTATTATTATATGTTACATGAGAATAAAAAAAAAATGTCAAGATAACTTGGATATATCAATGGAAAAAATAAGGATTTTGAAAACAAGACAGGGATTCTATAAAATGACACTGTAGACCAATTGAAAGGGATGTAGCGCAGCTTGGTAGCGCGTTTGTTTTGGGTACAAAATGTCACGGGTTCAAATCCTGTCATCCCTACCTATTACTTCTCGTCTGAGCAGTAACGAGGGATTCATTGAAATCGATTAAAATCAGGCATACATAATCTTTATTTTATTATATCATATTCTATATGATAGTCTTATGCATACAAGATGTATTCGGGTTAGAAAAAAAATCCTCTTCTTTTTTTTTTAGTTTTAGCTAGTGTGATAATGATAAGAAGATAAGAAAGCGCTCTTAGTTCAGTTCGGTAGAACGTGGGTCTCCAAAACCCGATGTCGTAGGTTCAAATCCTACAGAGCGTGATTCCAGTCTTGGTTAGGTTAGTCCGAAAATTACACTTAAATAATTAATAATTGAAGAGTAATCTTAATTTGA